ACTTCTCCTACAAAGAAACTTGTAATACCTACTCCATTTGTAATTCCATCAATGATTCGTTTATCAAAAAAATTCGTTTGTTTTGCTAATCTTCTTATACTTTCAGTTAAAGATGTTTTAAAAAAAGCATCTATGTAACCACGATTATATGACCAATTATATACCAAATTTATTAGTTTTTCCCACCGAATTCTTTTAGAACTCCATTTTTGAAATGAATTAAGTAAAGTTAAATTTAATAAAGATGAATAAAAAGGCTTATATAAACAGTATGCTATAAATATTCCAACCAAAGCTATACTGACTGAAAAAGTTGCATTTTTCAAAAATTCATACCAATCTACAAAATTTTGTGAGTTTTTATGCAAAAGGTTTATCGACGGCGTGAATAATTTTGATAATATATCAAAGTCTATTCCTTCTTGATTGAAAGGAATTCCTATGGCTCCAATAAACAAAGTAAATAAAAGCAATACAAGCATAGGAAATAGAATAGTATTGTCTGATTCATGGGGATAATAGAAAGTTCTTGTATTAAGTCCAAAATTTTCAACAGTAATAAAAGTTTTATTTCTTACATTATTACTAATTTTATATGTTTTATTGCCAAAAAAAGAAGCTCTTTTCGTATTATTCATTGTTAATAATGGTACTAACCAAAAATTTCTATTAAGTTTTTTTTCTTCTTCTTTACCCCATAAAGAGATTGAATAGAAGGAACTACTTTTTTTTCCACTGTAATTTATAAAATAAGTGTTTAAATGTCCTTCAAAAGTAAGTAAATAAATCCGAAACATATAAAATGCGGTTAATCCCGCTGTTGAACAAGCTATTATTGCAAAAATTGGTGAAAACAACAAACTATCATTAAGAATTTCATCTTTAGACCAAAAACAAGCAAGGGGGGGAATACCACAAAGAGAAAGTGTTCCTACTAAAAAGGCTGTTTTTGTAATCGGCACATGTTTTGTCAAACCACCCATAAGAATCATATTCTGACTTTTATCGGGAGAATATCCAACTATAGCTTCCATTGAATGAATAATGGATCCAGATCCTAAAAACAACAAAGCTTTCGAATAAGCATGAGTAATCAAATGAAATAAAGCGGATCGATAAGACCCCATACCTAGAGCTAACATCATATAACCCAGTTGAGACATTGTAGAATAGGCTAAACCTCTCTTAATGTCTTTTTGGGCAAGAGCTAAAGTGGCTCCTAAGAGTACTGTTATTATACCTATCAAAGATATTATATACATTATAGAAGGGATAACTATAAAAAGAGGAAGAAGACGAGCTACAAGAAAAATTCCCGCCGCTACCATAGTGGCAGCATGTATAAGAGCCGAAATAGGAGTAGGGCCCTCCATGGCATCAGGTAACCATACATGAAGAGGAAATTGTGCGGATTTAGCAATAGGACCCACAAATAATAGAAATGCACACAAAGTAAGGAATAAGAGATTTACTCTATTATTTAAAATTAAATTATTGAATATTTCGAACAAATCCTGAAATTCGAAACTGCCAGTTATCCAATAAAGACCTAAAATTCCTAATAATAAACCAAAATCCCCTACACGATTAGTTACAAAAGCTTTTTGACAAGCATCCGCTGCAATAGGTCGTGTGAACCAAAAACCTATTAATAAATACGAACACATTCCAACTAATTCCCAAAAAAAATAAACTTGTATCAAATTAGAACTAGTAACTAATCCTAACATTGAAGTATTAAAAAAACCCATATAAGCAAAAAACCTCAGATATCCTTGATCATGAGACATATAGTTGTCACTATAAATCAGAACCAAAATTCCAACAGTTGTAATTAATATTAACATAATAGAAGTAAGCGGATCAATAAAGTAACCGAATTCAAAAGAAAATTCATTATTTATGGTCCAAGACCATACATTTTGATGAATGCAACTTAGAAAAATTTGTTGAATAGATAGATAGAGTGAAAAGATCATAACTATACTTAACAAAAAAATACTCAGAAAAGTCCACATACGTCGAAGGTTTTTTGTTGCTGTCGGAAAAAGTAGAAGTCCAACTCCTAGTAAAATAGGTACTGGAAGTGGAATGAAAGGGATGATCCATGAATATTGATATGTATGTTCCATAAAATAAAAAACCCTTTTTATTTTATTCTTAAATTTATTATTTCTTATTCACTGGTTTGTATATATATTTTTTTCAAAGGGGACAATAAAAAAGCACGGTATTTCAAACCTAAATAGAAATTTTTTCAAATTAGTATAATCCTTCATAAATCTTTGAAAAGAAATATATATTCAAATCTAAAAATTAGAAGTGATTAAATAATATTACTAAGTTACTGTCAAAAAAATTATTTGTCGTTTTTTTTTTTATTATTACTAAATCTAAATAAAATTGTGATTTTATGCAGATACAGAAAAAGTGAATTATAATTCCGTATTACAATAATTTATATACATATATTAAGAATAGAACAAAGATTTACACGACAAAAAAATACTTAATATTCATTATATAAATTATATAATAAAAAAACTTTACTTAAAAAAGTTATTTGAGTTTGATTATTTAGAATTATTAAGGAATGAATTTTAATTATGGAATTTCATGATTGTCTTCCAGTACGCTAAATGGGCTTTTTTTTTGCAAGAAATATTATTATAATCGATCTTTTTTTTTTTACATATGAAGTTAAGAAATTTCAGAATTTTTTTGATAATATAATCCATCAGTATAGATTAATTAAATGAGCACTCTCGTACGGATTTCAAACGTAAAAAAAAATTTTTAAACCAAATTTGATTAAAAAAAAGTTGAGTTTTAAACTTTTGAATGTCTTTTTTGTTTTGAAAATAATATATAATAAAATTTGAAAGAAAAAAACCACTCGATATGGAGTACGAAAGATAGAATAATAAATGTCTTTGACATCCAATTATACCACTGAAAAACTTTTTTTTTCATTTTTGAATGGCAGTTCCAAAAAAACGTACTTCTATCTCGAAAAAGCGTATTCGTAAAAAAATTTGGAAAAGGAAGGGATATTGGACATCGTTGAAAGCTTTTTCGTTAGGGAAATCACTTTCTACAGGTAATTCAAAAAGTTTTTTTGTACAACAAAATAAATAAAAAACACTAGAATAATTAGAATTAGCCTAACTAAAAAACAAATTTTTTATAATAAATAAAAAAAAAAAGATAATATATAGATAAAAAAAAGGGGGGGGTTCTGATTTTCCCTATCACTACCTTGATGCAATAATAAATAAAGATCTTGTATTGCCTCTTAAGAGGCAATACAAGATCTTTAAGCGAAATCCATAGGTTCTTAAAATTAATTAATTTAAATGAAAAAATTTTCATTTTATACGTTTAGAAATTATTATTTCTCTGAATTCTTATATTATTTACTTGGAATCTAAGTTAGAATTATAAAAGCATCTATCCACAATAAGTGAATAAATGAAATCAATTGTAAATTCCATTGAATTGGCTTCTTTAATTTCAATTTGAATCTCGACGATTAAATAAAAACTTGTTAGTATTGTTTTGAACAAGTTGCCGCTATGGTGAAATTGGTAGACACGCTGCTCTTAGGAAGCAGTGCTAAAGCATCTCGGTTCGAGTCCGAGTAGCGGCATAAGATCTTATAAAAGAGATATTATAAGTTTTATAATCAAATTAATACCCGACTTTTTTTCTAAAATTGGGTAAAACCTAGTATTAATTTATTAATTTTTAACAAATTTTTTATGATTTTTTCAATTTTAGAGCATATATTAACTCATATATCTTTTTCGATCGTTTCAATTGTACTGACAATTTATTTTTTAACTTTATTAGTTAATTTAGATGAAATCATAGGATTTTTTGATTCATCAGATAAAGGAATCGTAATTACGTTTTTTGGTATAACAGGATTATTATTCACTCGTTGGATTTTTTCAGGACATTTTCCATTAAGTAATTTATATGAATCATTAATTTTTCTTTCGTGGGCTTTTTCAATTATTCATATGATTTCCTATTTTAATAAAAAACAAAAAAATCACTTAAACGCAATAACTGCGCCAAGTGCTATTTTTATTCAGGGTTTTGCTACTTCGGGTCTTTTAAACAAAATGCCTCAGTCTGCAATATTAGTACCAGCTCTCCAGTCCCAGTGGTTAATGATGCACGTAAGTATGATGATATTAGGCTATGGCGCTCTATTATGCGGATCATTATTATCAATAGCTCTTTTAGTCATTACATTTCGCAAAGTCGGACCCACTTTTTGGAAAAAGAATATTAAAAAACATTTTTTATTAAATGAATTATTTTCTTTTGATGGACTTTACTACATAAATGAAAGAAATTCCATTTTACTACAACAAAACATTAATTTTAGTTTTTCTAGAAATTATTATAGGTATCAATTGATTGAACAATTAGATTATTGGAGTTTTCGTATTATTAGTCTTGGATTTATCTTTTTAACCGTCGGCATTCTTTCAGGAGCTGTATGGGCTAATGAGACGTGGGGTTCATATTGGAATTGGGATCCAAAAGAAACTTGGGCATTTATTACTTGGACCATATTCGCAATTTATTTACATATTAAAACAAATAGGAATGCTCGGGGTATAAATTCTGCAATTGTGGCTTCGATAGGCTTTCTTTTAATTTGGATATGCTATTTTGGCGTCAATCTTTTAGGAATAGGTTTACATAGTTATGGTTCATTTACATCGAATTAAATAAAACATTAACCAAAAAAGAAAGGAATCCAAATAAAAAAGAATAGCATCCATATATAACTTCATATTAAGTTAAGAAATCTAATTTAGTTTTAGTAGTAAATCATCAAGAACCTTTTGAATCAAGTAATACAATGATTCAAAAGGTTCTCACAATACAAAGACCAAGAACTTCTGATTACAATTCAATTTAATGCTTTTTTTTATTTCCTGAAAACTATCCATAAAAATAATTAGATAAAATGGATTCGACCTTGTCACTTGCTAATGAGAGCACAAAATCAGGATAAATCCCAATACCAATTATGGGTAGAAGAATAGAGATTGAAAGAAATAACTCTCGGGGTCCAGAATCAAAAAAAGAAAAGTTTCTTACATTAATTAACTTGTATCCATAGAACATTTGGCGTGACATAGATAATAAATATATAGGAGTTAATATCATTCCAATTGCCATTACAAAAATAATTAAAATTTTTGAAATTAAGAAATATTTTTGGCTGGTAATTATTCCAAAAAAAACGATTAATTCTGCAACAAAACCACTCATGCCCGGTAATGCAAGGGAAGCCATCGATAAGATAGTGAACATTGTAAATATCTTTGGAATGGAGATAGCCATTCCACCCATTTCATCAAGATAAACAAGCCTAATTCTATCATAACTCGTTCCTGCCAAGAAAAAGAGTGCTGCGCCAATAAATCCATGAGAGATTATTTGTAAAATAGCTCCATTAAGCCCAGGATCCGTTATAGAACCAATACCTATAATTATAAAACCCATATGAGATACAGAAGAATAGGCTATTCTCTTTTTTAAATTACGTTGACCGGGAGATGTTGAAGCTGCATAAATTATTTGGATTGTACCGACTACCATCAACCAAGGAGAAAACATAGAATGGGCGTGAGGTAATAATTCCATATTGATTCGAACCAACCCATATGCTCCCATTTTTAATAAGATTCCAGCGAGAAGCATACAGGTACTGTAATGTGCCTCGCCGTGGGTGTCAGGTAACCAAGTATGTAAAGGTATAATCGGTGATTTGACGGCAAAAGCAATAAGAAATCCAATATAAAATAGTATTTCGAGTGTGACAGGATAAGATTGATTAGCTAATAGTTCTAAATTTAATGTTGGTTCGTTCGAACCATATAAACTTATACCTAAAACTCCTATTAATAAAAAAATAGAACCTCCTGCAGTGTATAAAATAAATTTTGTAGCTGAATACAAACGTTTCTTTCCGCCCCACATGGATAAAAGTAGATAAACGGGAATTAATTCTAATTCCCACATGATGAAAAAAAGTAAAAGATCCCTAGAAGAAAATGATCCTATTTGACCGCTGTACATTGCTAACATCAGAAAATGAAATAATCGGGAATCCCGAGTAACTGGAAAAGCCGCTAAAGTAGCTAAAGTAGTAATAAATCCCGTCAGTAAAATCGTTCCTATAGAAAGTCCATCTATTCCCAGTCTCCAGTAAAAATCAAAAAAATTGATCCATTTATAATCTTCGGACAGTTGAATTAATGGATCGTCCATTTTAAAATTATAACAAAAAGCGTAGGTCGTTATAAGAAGTTCTAAGATACAAATGCATATAGTATACCACTTATTGACTTTATTTCCCCTATGGGGGAGAAATAACATTAACGAACCGGCAGATATTGGAAAAACAACAATTATTGTTAACCAAGGAAAATCATTCGTGGTAAAGACAAGATACAGCAGGTCCAAAGAACGCGTACTCAAAAAAAAATATATAAATAAAAAAATATAATTTAACTTTTTTGAGTACGAGTACTTGTCAATAAAAAAAATAAAATGTATTCCAAATTTATTCAAATGAGGTTTTCGGTAACGTATCAATAAGCTAGACCCATGCTTCGAGTTGTTTCATGCCATAAATAAACTCGAACGCTCAAAAAATCCGTTGGACAGGCAGATTCACATCTCTTACAACCAACACAATCCTCGGTTCTTGGAGCAGAAGCTATTTGCTTAGCTTTACATCCATCCCAAGGTATCATTTCTAATACGTCTGTAGGGCATGCTCGGACACATTGAGTACATCCTATACAGGTATCATAAATTTTTACTGAATGTGACATAGGATTTATAGTTTTTTGAATGTCATAAATTTTCAATCTAGTAAACTTCTAACTAACTGATATATTAAAATACTAGATGAAGCAATGATTTCCTTTAATAGAATTTTTTTAATGAATTCTGGCTCAATTGATAAAAAAATGGGGCTAAAATACTTTGATTTCTTAGATTTTCACAAATATAATTTAGTAAGTAATAACCTATTATATATATATGCAAATTTCAACCTATAATTTTTTTATTTATGCTACTTATTTAATAAGGTCGATTGGTTGATGCGAGTTGATTTTCTGTTACGATAAATTGACGAGACTATAGCTAATCCAATAGCTGCTTCAGCGGCTGCAATTGCTATAACAAAAATGCAGAAAATATCCCCTTTTAGTTGGGAATTATCAAAAAAATCAGAAAATGTTACGAAATTCATATTAACTGCATTGAGTATAAGTTCAAGACACATAAGAGCCCTAACCATATTTCGACTCGTGATCAATCCATAAAGACCAATCAAAAATAAATAGGCACTCAAAACAAGTACATGCTCGAGTATCATTCAGCAACTCCTTATCAATTTTGATTCATTTCAATATGAATAATAAAAAAAATTCACTGGATTCAATCAACTAGAATATAACAAAAAAAGTACGAATAAAAACTATATTAGGGGAAAAAATTTCAAATATATATCAAATATAAAAATTGATATTTAAAATATGAAATAGTATTAAATCCAATTTAATTGAATGAACGAAAAAAAATATATACACAAAGTTTTCTTTGGTCTTTACTAAATTAGAACCTTTTTTTTATTGACGAGCCACAGAAATTGCACCTATCAAAGCAACTAAAAGAATTATTGAAATGAGTTCAAATGGAAGAAAAAAATCTGTTGATAAATGAATTCCTATTTGTTGACTATTACTTATTAAATCTTGCTCTAAAATCTGGTTTAATCTTGTAGTCCAAATAACCCCATACCATGACGTATCGAGAATAGTAGAAATTAATGAAAAAAGAATAGTTGTACAAACCAATGAAGTAATCCCATCTCCAACAGTCCACAGATTGAAATCTGTGGAATATTCTGAATCATTCATGAACATCACAGCAAATATGATTAAAATATTTATGGCCCCCACGTAAATAAGGAGTTGTGCAGCAGCTACAAAATGGGAATTTGCTAGAATATACAATAAAGATATACAAACAAGAACAAATCCTAAGGAAAAGGCTGAAAATATTGGGTTGGGAAGTAATACCACTCCCAGACCTCCTACTAGAAGACCGGATCCCAGAAAAACTAAAAGAAAATCATGTATTGGTCCAGGCAAATCCATTATATTATTAAAATAAGAAAAAAATCGAAATCCTTTTCATGACTTTATTAATTTAACCGGGGAATTTTTTTTTTAATATGTTTCTAATAGAGTGAAATTAGAATCTAATGGATATGAATTGATGTAGATACAATTATTAGACAGTCTCGCCTTTTTTATTCTAAAATTTTCAACCTATCTATTTCAAGAAAGTAATTACAAATATATTATATTAAAAGAATGAGCCTTAATACTTAATATTATTATATAAATACAATACAAGTTTTTAATTAAATTCTTTATATAATTCAACAGTTTTGCATTCTTTTTTTAATAAAATTAATGGGTTTACCCCTTTTTTGTTTGAGGTGAATTCAAAATTGTTCGAATACTGTAATCGTCAATTACTGACATTGGTAAACGACCCAAAGCTATTTGATTATAATTCAATTCGTGACGATCATAAGTTGAAAATTCATATTCTTCAGTCATTGACAAACAATTTGTTGGACAATACTCAACACAATTACCACAAAATATACAAATGCCAAAATCAATACTGTAATTAAGCAATCGTTTTTTTCGAATATTAGTTTCCAATTTCCAATCAACAACAGGCAGATCTATAGGACATACTCGAACACAGACTTCACAAGCAATGCATTTATCAAATTCGAAATGGATTCGACCGCGGAAACGTTCCGATGTTATTAATTTTTCATAGGGATATTGAATAGTTACAGGTAAACGATTTGTGTGGGATAAGGTAATCATGAAACCTTGACCAATATACCTTGCAGCTCGTAGGGTTTGTTGACCATAATTCATGAACCCGGTTATCATAGGAAGCATATTGTAATTATCTATGAATAATTTGATCTTTGTTTCTTTCTCTTGTTTAAAACAAGTAATGAATATGTTGGATTCATTTTCAATTTAGAGTGAAAAAAGTTGGAAAGACGTTGTTAATAATAGATTACCAAGGGAAATCGGTAAAAGAAATTTCCATCCAAGATTTAATAGTTGATCCATTCTTAACCTAGGTAAAGTCCATCTTGTTGCGATAGAAATAAACAAGAACAAATAAGTTTTAGCTAATGTAATAAAGATACCAATTATTGTTCCAAAAATTTGATCCCTTTCAAATAGCTCCAGAATAGATATATACGGAATAGAAATATTCCAACCGCCTAAGTATAGAACTGTTACAAATAATGAGGAAATTAATAGATTTAGATAAGAAGCAACGTAAAATAAACCAAATTTAATACCGGAATATTCAGTTTGATAACCTGCTATTAATTCTTCTTCCGCTTCTGGTAAATCAAACGGTAACCTCTCGCATTCTGCTAGGGAAGAAATTAGAAAAATGATAAAACCTATAGGTTGACGCCACAAATTCCATCCCCAAAAACCATATTTTGATTGTGCCTCAACTATATCAACTGTACTTAAACTGTTAGATAATCCTAGTCGGTGATAACATTACTATTCTCACCGCTATTACAAAACCGTACATGAGGTCTTCGCCTCATACGGCTCCTCGGGGGCCATAAATAAATCTAAGGACCAGATTAGTATTATTTAGATGGATATGATGTGTTCTAAAATAGATTAAATATATCTGGGGTCCCGAATTATACCAATGGAATTCTGTCTGCTCAAATTCTAAGAATAAAAAAAGCGCTTCGGAATTCATCTCATCCTTTACAAATTTTAATTTATATTTGTTGAGTAATAACTTAATCGTTTAATAAAATACTCCTTGTAAAAAAAAAAATGGGTATTTCAGCCCATCGTGGTTTTCAATTACGAAAAAGAATTAGACATCCTATTAGTTTATTATTCATGACAGAAATTCTATTTTATTTTCGAAATATATGAAAATAAATATCCTTGTTTCATTCCTATTCTTCTTTCTTTTTTAGAAAAAAAAGTTGGTGGACTTAAAAAATAAAGGATTATTTCGTTTCTGAATAGTCATTACATTTATCGGTGGATAGGAGCATACTCTGAATCGGAATCTTGGGGAGTACTGTCTGATCATTTCTACTAATTTCAAGCCCCAATTAACCTTCTTTTTTTGTTATCTTATGTTATGCATAAATATCCTTTTCAATTTGGTTAATCTCTATTACAAATTCTTTGTGTATTTTGGTGTTTCTACCCATCCACTCATTTTTACCTAATTGCCGCTCACTTTGTAATACATGTATGTTAATCTATATAACTGATAGTGAAAACGTCATACGGTTAATATTTTTTTTAACCCGCTTCAAGCCAGGATGACTAATCAACCAATCTTGGGGTAAAATGATTCTTACGCTTATGTTTATTTCCGCTTAACCTTTGTACATAGGAAATGAGACTCAATTTTTCTTTTTACTGCTAATTTCTGAGCAGTTTTTTTTCACTCATATATAACTATCAAATTCCTTTTATCTTTTATTAAGATTAATCCGAAAGATAAAGATAAATCTATATATTGCGTTTTTTAACTTATTCGTCTCTAAGAAACGGAATAGTCAAAATAAACGTTTATGTTTCAACGAATCGCACGTAGAGATATTGATAAAACACATAGAGTTAATGGTATTTCATAACTAATCGATTGGGCAGCAGCTCGGAGACCACCTAAAAAAGAATATTTATTATTTGATCCATATCCTGACATAAGAAGGCCAATCGGAGCAATACTTGAGATGGCAATCCATAAAAAAATACCGATATTGAGATCCGCTAAAACAAGGTGATTGCTAAAAGGAATTACTGAATAACTTAGTAAAATGGAGATAACTGCTATAGATGGTCCAATACTAAATAAAGGAGTATTTCCTCTAGATGGGCGAAGATCCTCTTTGAAAAGTAGTTTTGTCCCGTCGGCTAGAGCTTGAAGAATTCCCAAAGGGCCTGCGTATTCAGGTCCAATACGTTGTTGTATCCCTGCAGATATTTCTCTTTCTAACCACACAATTACTAGTACACCTGTTATGATTCCCAATACAAGAGAAAATATAGGGACAAATATCCATATGAGTCCATAGACCTCTTTTAAAGATTCAAATCTAATAAAAGAATTTATAGTTTGTACTTCTGTTGAATAAATTATCATTTTAACGATCAACTTCTCCCATAATTATATCTATGCTACCGAGTATCGTCATAATATCAGCCAATTTCATTCTTTTAACTAGTTCAGGAAGAATTTGCAAATTAATAAAACCCGGCGGTCTGATTTTCCATCTCCAAGGAAAACCACTTTGATCTCCTATGAGAAAAATTCCCAATTCCCCTTTTGGAGCTTCAACTCTTACATAAAGTTCTTGTTTCGATAATTCAAAAGTAGGAGAAGGTTTTTTACTAATGAATCGATATTCAAAATCATTCCATTCTGGATTCTTTTTTCTATCAAAGCCTCGGCTTTCTAAATTCTCATAGGGACCCCCCGGAAGTCCTTCCAGAGCCTGTTGAATAATTTTGATGGATTCTGTCATTTCGCTAAGTCGTACTAAATAACGAGCTAATGAATCTCCTTGTTTTTGCCACTGAATTTCCCATTCAAATTCATCGTAAGACTCATAACGATCAACTTTACGAAGATCCCATGGTATTCCCGATGCGCGTAGCATTGGTCCGGATAAACCCCAATTTATTGCTTCTTCCCCACCAATAATCCCAACGCCTTCAACCCGTTCTAAAAAAATAGGATTTCGTGTAATCAGTTTTTGATATTCAACAACCTCTGTTAAAAAATAATCACAAAAATCCAAGCATTTATCTATCCAACCATAAGGTAAATCAGCCGCTATTCCTCCAATACGAAAAAAATTATGCATCATTCTCATCCCGGTGGCAGCTTCGAATAGATCATATACAAATTCTCGCTCTCTGAAAATATAGAAAAAGGGAGTCTGTGCCCCAATATCTGCCATAAAAGGGCCAAGCCATAACAGATGAGAAGCTATACGACTCAATTCCAGCATAATTACTCTGATATAGCTGGCCCTTTTAGGAACTTGAATATTTCCCAATTGTTCTGGTCCATTTACTGTTATTGCTTCTGTAAACATAGTAGCTAAATAATCCCATCGCGTTACATAAGGTAAATATTGTATAATTGCTCGGTTTTCTGCAATTTTTTCCATTCCTCTGTGTAAATAACCCAATATGGGTTCGCAGTCAACAACATCCTCACCATCTAGAGTAACAATTAAGCGAAGAACACCATGCATGGATGGATGGTGAGGTCCCATATTGACTATCATAAGATCTTTTCCTGTAACTGTTCTCTTCATAAGTTTTTCCTTGATTCGTTCTGGCATGAATTAGATTGCTGAAAAAGAAGTTTATCAAAAAATTCAAGATCTAAAAAATTAACTAATTCACAATTTTGGAATTTAACGAGTTTTTAATTCCCGAATATTCAACTGATTAATTAATTCTTTATAACGTACTCTATTTTTTTTTGACAAATAAGCCAGCAGTCGTTGACGTTTTCCCAAAATTTTTCGTAGACCCCTCTGAGATAAATAATCTTTTCTGTGCAATTCCAAATGTGAAGTAAGTCTTCGTATCTTATTAGTGAAACTGAATACTTGAAATTCAACGGATCCCCTGCTTTCTTCTTTTGTTTCTTGAAATGAAATGAATGCATTTTTTATCATAAAAAGAAATCCTTCCCTTTTTAATATGAATTGAAAGATATGAATTTTACTGATCAGTAATAATAATGGTAGTTTTTTTGTACAAGAATCTGAATTTAATTATCAACTTCTTAATTCTTAATTTTATAAAAAAAGTGTAAATTTAGATCTAAAAGGGGAGGATTCTTTTAATTTATTTATGGATCTGCTCTGATTGGTATCTATGTCATTGATTAAATGAATCTCATGTATAAAGATTTAATTTAAAACAATCCCTCATATTTGTGTATACAATTGTTTTCATATATCGTAACTTATATATTATATATAGTAAAAAGAATCTATCATTAATGAATTTGAAATCGCGTATACATATGTATTCTTATCATACTGAAATGATTTCCGTTAGTAGTATTAAACCAATAGCGATTCATACAAGCTAAATCTTCTAATCTAAAATTGGGCCAAAGAAAGGATTTTAATTTAATTAGGTTATTTTGATCCTTATCAAGATCTTTCTTTTTATGCAAAACTGTGGTTAAGTTTTGAATATTCGTATCAAATCTTGAATTTCTATCCCTCGCTTTTTTTTTTTTTAAGTTGAAACAAATTAGAATTCGAAATTCTCTACGTCGTTTAGGGGATAGAATATTTTCAGGGACAAAGAAATCATAATTATTTTTTTTATCAATATAGCTTTTTTTTTTGTATCTTTTACTTATTTTTTGTTTATTTTTATGAACCAATGAAATACCTATGGTTCTATATATAATAAGCTGTCCATCGTTTTTTACAGACAAACGGACAGGTTCAATAATAAACATTCCTTTTTTCATTAATTTCGCAAAAGTCCAATCCTTGTCAATCATTAGAATATCCGGGCTCATCTCTCCTCTTTGAATAGAAGATATCACTATATCGTTTGGATTTTGTAGTCTAACCAAGAGACAGTATATTTTTACATTATTGAGAATTTTTTGATTAAAACCAAAATCCCATCGCAATTGAAAACGCGAATACCTTGTGAGAAATAAATCAAGTTCCGTTTCGGTATTGCTTTTGTATTGTTTTTTATTTTTACGTTTTTTTATCTTCGATTCTGCATAATTTTTTTCAATATTTTTTTCTTGCTTTGATCGAGCTGATTTAAGATTTCTTTTTTTTTTATCTGATTCAAGCTCTCCTTGACCTGCCAATTCTTTTTCTTCTTTATTTAGATTATAAAATTGAAGGGATTTTTTTTCGTTTGATGGTATAAAACCTTTTTTCTTTAGAGTGATCTTTTTATTAACATTTTTTTTTTCATTAAAATTGAAAAGAAGTAATTTAATTGGTATGACCCACGGTTTCATTTTATATGTACTAGAAAAAAAGAAAAATTCTGGAAAGAAAAAAAATTCAAAATTTGTTATACGATGATTTAGTCTTTTTTCATTCATTCCCATCCAATCAAAAAAGTTTCTTTTTTGATTGGCAAGACCCGTCTTAGTTATTTTATCAATTCTTTGATAATTCTTAACTTTAGTCTTAATATATTTTTTTTTACTCTTGGTATCAACCCAGGGCTCAATATTTATTTTTGTTCTAAACCAAAAGTTGAGAATTCTCCAATCCAAATATTTTCTATGCCGAATTTCCCCTATACCCCGAATATTATATTTTTCTAGAAAACAAGAGACTAAACAATTATCTAGAGCAATGCCTATAGACATGTCAAAATTTTTTTCTGGAGAATGAATAGATTTGTAGCAAAAAAGATTATATATAGAATCTTTTTTTAAATTATGTTTTGGATTTAATAACGAGTTGGCCTCAAAAAAAAATTCTTTTTTGTAATTATCAAATTGGTTTTTTTCATATGAATCCGCTTTGGTTAAACTTGGATTTAGAACTAGAGAGTCTTGGTTTATTTGCTTTTTCCATTTTTGGGTTACTAATCTAGCCCATGCAATCTGAGGTAAATTGTATTGAGAATGACTTCGTAACCAGTTTTTCCAGTGATTTACTTCGGAATTGAAAAAGGTTTTATCTTTCAATTCATAATGAAAGATTCCTTGTTCTTGAAAAAAATCCTTTATTTGATTCTTAACAAAAAAGGATGTTATGCATATGTTATATTCAAGAACAGCCTTTAATTTAGAAAAGTGACTAACTTTAATTTGTGATAATTTGTAAAATACATATGCTTGTGATAAAGAGCATAGGTCATAACTAATTTTGTTTTTATTGGATATTAAATTTTTTATAGTCGAAATAAAATAAATGGTATTTTTTTTTTTATTAATTTTTTTTCCATTTTCTTCATTCTTGTAAATATATTTATCAAGAATTGTTTTTGTTGATTCAAAAAAAAGTTGTGTAGTAATTCTTGGAATATTAATGATACCTAGAAAAATAGTTATAGACAGTTGTTCAATGCAAAATTTAAAAAAAAAAACAGATTTACGAATGAATCGGGTATTTTTTCTTTTTAATGTCTGCCAACTTTTTTTTGATGACTCAATTATTTTAGAATCATAACGCGGTTTGTTACAACTATTAGTTAGGTTTTCTTTTTCTTTTGAAACTTCTTCTGTTTGATTTCTGATTGTCTTTATTCTATCAATCAAATTTTTTATTTTGTTTTCGCTGAGTGAAGAATTTGCCCACTCCATGGATTTTTTTTGAACAGATAGTTCATGAATCATCTTATTACTCATTATTGAATCTTTTTTAGTTTCATTTAATTCATATATTTCTCTCCGGCCAAATAATGAAATTAGATTTCGTTTTAAAAAGTTTTGTATTTTTCCTTTTAGAAAAAGGAAATTTTTGATAATCCAGTTTTTAATTTCTTTTGCGACTTTTAGGAAAATTGTTGCTCTTTCTTTAAAAATTCTTAAAACTGGAAAAGACTTTGTTTTAGATTTTTTGCTTCTTTTTTTTAATTCTTTATAAATAGGTTCAAAAAAAGAAGGCTTTTTTTTGGCAGAACCAAACAGTAGTTCTGTTTCGCCTCCCAAAACTGTTAAAAAACAAAAATCATTTTTTTCTCCTTTGGCTTTTGTTTTTTTTAGTCGAGCCTTCTGAGATGATTTAAATTTAGATTTATGCCAAGGTTTAAGATAAAAAGGAAATATGATTTTTATCTGAATACCATCCGTTAACCAGTTTCTTGGAAATTCTGTTTCGGATAGTTGAACCCCATTATAAGTACATTTAACATGCATTTCACGTTTCCAATCCTTTAAATCCTCAGACCACTCGGGAAATTGAAATAATAACATACGGATGCTATTTTTAATTATTATCAATAAAGGTAATATAATATATTTTCTAAGAATAGATTGAGTTACTAAGAGAGAACCTCTTAGTATTTGAGTAACTAGGAAGCTATCCCAAGTTTCTGCTATTTCTACTCGTTCTTTTTCGTTTCTTTTTGCTTGTTTTTCTTTTTTTTTATCAAAATTTTTTTTTTTTTTTTTTCCACACGAAATTTTTAAGAATTTTTTTTTTTAGCCTCCATATATCAAACGAAAAAAAAAAAAGTTTATCTATTCTATCAAAAAAAAGGGGGGAATGTGCTTTTGTTTGAAAAAGTTCCCCAATAACAGTTTTACGCCTTTGGGAACGCATGGATCCTTTAATTATCTCTCGACGAAAATCAGGTTGTTGCGAATAACGGATCAAAGCCAGTTCATCTTTTTGATCAGACTTTTTATTATCTTTGAGATTAGTATAAATTTCCTTTTGCGTCTCTTTATGAGTAAAAATCACTAGACGTTTTGCTTTTCTTGAACGACGTCCAGGCTCCTCCGGTACATTGTCTTCATTTTCGCCTTCCAATTCTTCCAACTCACTTGTTAATTTGTATGACCATCGAGGAACTTTTTTATTTATTTCATGGAAATCCATACAATTTTTTATAAGAGTTTGATCAGTGTTATCAGTTATAACGACATCAAATAAAAATTTGAAAATTTTTATTTCTTCTTCTGAATGAATTTTTTCTTCTTGGGGTTCTGAAAAAAAAGAAAGGTTTTTCTCTATTGATAAAGATTTTCTATTAAATTTTTCTATTGTTTGCTCAAATTTGTGAGAATTAATCTTCAGAAGTATACCATGAATCTTGTTTATCCAAGATCCTCCTATATTATTTTTTATATCGGTTTCGGTTATGTTTTGGAATGGAGATAATTTTTTGATTCTTCCGCGAGAGATCCCATGCAAAAATGGATCATAAATTTTAGGTAAATATTCTTTTTTAGTTTCATTATGACAAAATCGAGTCGTTTTTTCCAGTATATTTTCAACAGACCATTCCTTATCTAAAGCTTCAATTCGATTTAAAAATTCATTTTTTAAGTTTTCCTTTTTTTCTTCATTGATAAAACTCCAACAAGTAGAAACTTGATCAAAGGTTTTTTTTTCTCTTGTAAATGAAGGTATCTTTTTTTGGATCATTTCAAAAAAAGTGGAAAGATTGGGAGGATATGTAAAAGATATTCGTTCTTTTCCATCACTTCGGCATGTATAAAAAAAATATTGTGACATTTCATTTCTTACAGGATTATCAATTTTATCATTTTTTATATATCGATTTGGTCGATTCCATCTTTTATAATCAAAAACTAGAGTTACAAAAGGTTTTTCAAACCATAAAAAAGTATCCTCTTTTTTTTTCATTTTGAAAAA